AAATCTATCGATAATATCAGAATCCGCAGAATCCGCCCAAGCTGGCTTACTAATAGGATGACCCGATACGTTACAAAATTTTGCTTTAGCCAATGACCCAACCAAAGGAATTATTGGGACTATAGTGTCAAACTTATTAATAGCAATATCTATAATAAATGAATGTTCTAACAGTTGACTCCTTATCACAGAAGGCTTTAGCCGTACACTTGAAAGATGGCCCAGAAAATCGAGGGAATGCTTGGACAATTGGTTTATAGAAATCCTATCCGGTTGAGACCAGAAGTCAAAATTACATTGCCAGAAATTGACAAGGTAATACTTCCATTTTTTCATCAGAAGGGGAGTTCCCTTTGAAGCCAGAATAGATTTTCCTTGATATCTGACATAATGCATGAAAGGATCCTTGAACACCCAGAGGATGGTCTGAAAATCATTACGAAAAACTGCTAAAAATTTTTCTATTTTTCGATAAAAATATGTTCGCTCAAGAAAAGATCTATAAGATGCTGGTCGTAAATGAGCAGATTGTTTACGCAGAAAAACAAATACGGATTCGCATTCATATACATGAAAATTATATAGGAACAAGAAAAATCTTTGATTCTCGTTTGAAAAAGGGGAAGTGTATTTATTTTTTTGAGTAAGAGTAATAAGATTATTCCAATTATGATATTCGTAGAGATAGAATCGCAATAAATGCAAAGAGGGGGTATCCTGTATCCAACAGCGAAGGGGTTGAACCAAAAGTTCCAGATGGATGGGGTAGGGTATTAGTATATCTAACACATGATTTAAATGTACTAATTTATCCTCTAAAAAAGGAAATGTTGAATGAATTGATCGTAAATTATGAGATTTTGCTATTTCTTTCCCTTCTGGGGAAGCTACTAATCGTAGTGAAAATGGAATTTCCACAATGACTGCAAAACCCTCTGATATTTTTTTAGAATAAAAATTCTTCTTATGATCAACAAATTTATTTTGGTTAGAATCATTATCAAAATGAAAAAGAATCAAACGCTTCTGTTGATACATTTGAGTAATTAAACGTTTCGCAATTAGTGAACTGGATTTATTGTCATAACCTAAATTTTCGATAGGTTCATAAAGAACCGATCTATTTAACCCATGATCATGAGCGAGTGCATAAATATACTCCTGAAATAGAAGTGGATATAAGAAGTCTTGTTGTCGAGATCTATCTATTTGTAAATATCCTTGGAATTCTTCCATTGAAAATTAGATTTGAACCAAAGGCCGAAGGTTTCTTGGGGTATCATACATAGTGCGATACAGTCAAAACAAGGTATATAGTCAGAATAGGTACCTTGGAGGCATATAAGCTAATCAACGAATTCTCTTTTTTTTTTTCTATCCAATCGGTTTGTGTTCGTTATTAGGATAGAAAAATAGGTGGAAATCTTTTATTTTTGCAACCCGATCGCTCTTTTGACTTTAGAATAAATTCTGTTTATCAATATACCGCTTCTTTTACACATTCGTCTCCACTCTAAAAGAGTGATATAGTTAATAGTTAGGATTCATAAAAAAAAATAGGGAATCCACTTATTATGGTTAGTAAGAGAGAGAACCCTTTCCCGCATCGGTACTAATTTATTTCTAACGTCTAATTAGATCGGGAAATCATTCGAATTAAGAATAGAAGCTCGTTGCTTTTTGTTTCCTATAATTGGAGCCTTAATGGCTCTATCCATTTATTCACTCGACCTATTATTTTTTTGTACCGCTCTAAGTATAAGACTTCAAACAAGATTTTGTACTGATCCGGTAAAGATGAAGTACTCTTAGAGTTCTTCAATATCAATATATAATAATAATACGACATGCTGTTTTTTCCATTCGTTCCCTTTCAGGATCAGTCGTGGTCTTATAAACTCTACCAACGGTATGGACGAATTCGTTTCTTCATCCAAATGTGTAAAAGATTCTAGCCGCACTTAAAAGCCGAGTACTCTACCGTTGAGTTAGCAACCCGAATTTCTGTAGTTTTGGTGTGTAGAGACGATCGGAATAAAAAAATAAAGAGATTGGCTTGCACGACCCCATAGATATGATATTTCTTGTGTCACATCAAATTAAACTAACCCATCTTTTGCATTGCATAAAGTAAAAAAAAAATCAAACATATTTATGGGTCGGAGATAAATAGATCTATTTATCCACAATCAAATTATATTTATTCAATACACTATTGTCAATATGAACGTTGAGAAAACAAAAGAAAATAAAGTTAAATAAAAAGGGACTTGTTTGTGTTGGATTGACACTACATAGACAATAAAAGAGTTCGGATGGATAAAATAAATTAAGTAAAAGTTAAGAATAAGAAGAAAATCTCGAGTTTATCCAATATCCCTAAAGTTACAATAAAAAAGTAAGCTGAGCTTGCTTTTTTGCGGAGTCTCAACAAAAACCACCCAATTGAGGTGAGAATAATTCAAAAATTTTATAGATCCTCCTAGTTCGTGTTCGTCTCTTCACTTCATCTTTTTTCTACCCCTCGCATATCACTTATAAAAAAGTTTTGTCGTTAGTTATTTTTATTTTCTATAATATGAGATCCTTTGGGAGCAATAAATAGAGAAAATAAAAATAGTAAATAGGATTAAGATTAAGGTATGAATAGAGCAAAAATCCAGGAAAAAGGGCGGTAAATAAAATAGCGAAGAAAAAATTACACAAAGCTAGCTCGCTCCATCTTTTTAAAATTTTTTTTTTTCTATTTCAAAAATTTCATTTCGTTTAATTAATGCGTAATGCGAAGTTCTTTAAAAATTTCTGCCTTCCTTGAAATATCATAAACAGTTCCTGTAGGTTGAGCGCCATTTTCAAGAAAATATAGAATAGCGGGAACATTTAAATAAGTTTGATTTTTTATCGGATCATAAAAACCCACTTTCCGAAGATCCCTTCCTTCTCTTCGGGATCGCACATCAATTGCAACGATTCGATAGATAGCTCATTGGGATAGATGTAAATGAACAATGCCCCCCTTAGAAACGTATAGGAGGTTTTCTCCTCGTACGGCTCAAGAAAGAATGATTCGAATTTATGTATATTATAATTATAACAAATAGATCCATAAAATCATTGGATATGATTTGATTCGTTTTTTCTGCGTCCCGCTTCCTCCCCAAAATCATTCGTACTTATAACTCAAGTTGGATAATTCTCAAAGAGTTAAAAGGAAACTCTTTAAGGCCCTAGCATTTCGTTTATTGAGTTGTCTCTAACCTCCTTTTTGTCTCATTTAGAATAGAATAATATTTTTGTTTAATTCCCTACCCACTGTTGAGACAATCGAAAATGGTGTTTTCTTGTTACGGGATCTTTTATCTTTGTTTTGAATCATTGGGTTTAGACATTACTTCGGTGATCTTTAATCGTCTCAAAACGGCAGCAACATACCTTTTGTGATTTCTTTCTCTCGAAGAATCATACGAATGGTCGATTCCCGTGCGATACACTTTAATTATCGAAATGAAATAGTTTTTTGAATTCCAACAAAATCTCCTGTTGGGCCTGAAACTTTTGTTGAAATTAGATCCTTTCAATTTATCTATCGAAGATATACTTACGAAGTTGGAATAACTTATTGATTAACACTAACCCTAGATCCTTGCCTCTGAGAAATGAATCAATCATTTATTCTCGAGCTTCATTGTGTACTATTTACTTACAACCCAACTAAAACTAAATAGGTTTTTAGTAGAACAGACCAAATTATGTCGAGTCAAGAGCACCCTATATTCCTATAAAAAAATGATGGATGTAAAAAATCCACAGCCGATCATGTCCTTCAAGTCGCACGTTGCTTTCTACCACATCGTTTTAAACGAAGTTTTACCATAACACTCCTCTCGTTTCATTTGGAACAGGTATGAAATTGATTCAATAGGGAATCATGAATAGTCATTGGCTCAATCAAAACATAGTAAAGTAATCAATACTTTACTTTTTCCAAATGGTATAATTTATCCGGAGAAGTCTCAACGCGGATTCCTTTTTTTAATCCTATATTTTATGAATGAAACAAACAATACTCTTTTTAAGGATCAACAGAGAATTAGTACCCTATTTTTTACTTTAGAGATGGGTAATCCAGGGGATTTTTCTTTACATTTCGATTCAGAATGCAGCATTGAAAATTGAAATAAATATAGGAGTGAAAGTTTATCTAAGTAAGTAACTTCAATTAATAGGAATATGAGCCAGACATGCATACGCTAAGCGGCCCGTCCTTTTTTTAATTTTATTATACATTGATCGCAAATAGATTTAGTTACATCTGCATGTCATTGGCACTCGATTCGATTTATGATAAAGAAAAGGAAGATATGATTCATCATTATAAATTATAAATCAAAAAAATAAGGAATCACAGCGGATTCACCATTACACTCTTAAATATTAAATATTAAGAATATGAGATTGTTTAAAGAAAACAATCTTTAATTATGATAAAATCGGAATGCTCTGGGACGGAAGGATTCGAACCTCCGAGTCGCGGGACCAAAACCCGTTGCCTTACCGCTTGGCTACGCCCCATTTTTATTCAACACTAATAAACACTAATATCGGTATTGGTTATTCGTCAATTCCCACCCAAACATCTATGGAATCCATTAGATTGTTGCTAGGATTTAACGCACGTAGTTGTAAAATGAAAAAATGAAACTAAATTTATTGATCATTACATAGAATTCAATTAAGATATTGTATGAAAGTATGATTCCTTCTATTTTCGTGCGAGAATTGAAGGATTTTTGATTGGGTGCGTAAAACAAGCAGGATTTTTTCTGTCCACTTTCCTAAATTTTCCCTTATATCGATAACTCAATCAAAATACAATTATCTCCAAGAATGAAATGTTTGTTATGCTTAATATCTTTAGTTTAATCTGTATCTGTCTTAATTCTGCCCTTCATTCGAGTGGTTTTTTCTTTGCTAAATTACCCGAGGCTTACGCTTTTTTCAATCCAATCGTAGATATTATGCCAGTCATACCGGTGCTCTTTTTGCTCTTAGCCCTTGTTTGGCAAGCTGCTGTAAGTTTTCGATAAGATCCTTAATACTGTCCTACAAATACTCAGGATTTATTCACTAAAAAAAGATTCTACCAATTGATAAGATCAGATATTTCTTACATTATGAACCATCAATTCAAACATGGAATTTCTTGGTTGGATCGGGGCGATGAATCTGAATCCTCTCATTTCCTCATTTTGACCTTCAACTTCCAGTGAACAAGAAACTATTAGGGTCCCCCACAATAACTAATTGTGAGTATGAAAGAGAATTTTGATACCGAAAGAATCTTATTATTATTAGAATTAGAAATGAATTTCTACAAATTATTTCTTTATCTCTAAACCATTTCATTTTTTGGTTTGGTGTAAAAATAGAATATGTGGTATAAAAATTGATAATCTATTCCCTTTATTCCCCAAAAAATGATCTTATCTTGGAGATTGTGTAATGCTTACTCTCAAACTCTTCGTTTACACAGTAGTGATTTTCTTTGTTTCTCTCTTTATCTTTGGATTCCTATCTAATGATCCAGGGCGTAATCCTGGGCGTGAGGAATAAAAAAAAGAAAGGATTTTCTCGTTGTTTGATTTATTAATTTGAATTTTCTTATGATTTTCTCTATTCCAGATATCGAATATTGAACTATGATAAAATAAAGAAGGTCTCGAGGTTTTTTGAATTCGAAAGAAAAGATCAAGTCATCAGAAGGAACGGAAAGAGAGGGATTCGAACCCTCGGTACGAAGAACCCGTACAACGGATTAGCAATCCGCCGCTTTAGTCCACTCAGCCATCTCTCCCAATTGAAAAAGGATAATTACTATGTTACCCATGAAGTAAAGTAAAGAAAAAGTTTTTCTTTACTTTCGATATATTATATACAAAAAAAAATTTATCCGTTTATCGGCAATTCAATTCTAATTCCGTTTAGATACGAGAATATCTCCAATAGAAAAAAAAAGAGTTAAAGAAAACCTTTTTGATTTCATCTGAAAGGTTCGTCCTTTCTTTTATTCCCCTGCCTGGCCTGGTCAGTACCGAGCCAGGCCATTTCTCGTTTTGCTCTACTAAATCATTGAGTAAGGGATTTCTCTTGAATTTGAAAAAAAAAAAATACTTGTTATTGAAGCAAGAACCTTAAGAACAGGGGCTATTTTAATGTCTTATGCTTCTGATTCTTTACTTTTCCTTTTATTTTCTCGGTTTGGAAGAAAAAATCGCTCTATGGAGTGGATTCTTGCAAAATTTCTTGTTATGCAATAGTTCTATCGGAACAAGCCTGCTATCCCCCAACACAAGAAGGACCTCCTTATTTCAACAGGCCCCTATCTCATTAAGTTTCCCCAGTAAAACACCTGCGCACTCTAATTTTAAATTAAAAGGATTTTGTCCTTTCCTTTTATTAAATTTTTTACATATAGTAATGCTCTTGTTCGACAAATGGTCCATTTATATACAATAATCACAATGTTGCGGGTATAGTTTAGTGGTAAAAGTGTGATTCGTTTTATTAACAACTTAAATAGTTAAGGGGTCTTTCGGTTTTATTAATATTCCGTTCCGATTAAAAACTTTATTTCTTAGAAAGGATTTAATCCTTTACCTCTCAATAACCCATTTGAGGAAGAATATCCATTTTCGTGATTTGTACCCAAGGGTCAATTATCAATTTGAACATTGGAGTATGGAATCACGAAGCATAATTGTTTTTTGAGTTGTATCAATACTTACAATTGAATGAGTATGAGTAAAGAATCCATGGAGGAAGATACAAAAGTGTACTTCTAATCGTAACTAGATCTTCAATTTTTTGTCGAGGTTGAAGCGAAATAGCTATTAAACGATGGCTTTGGTTTACTAAAGCCATCGACATATTATATTGTTTCAGCTCGGGTGGAAACAAAATTTTCTTTCCTCAAGATTCAAGCAAGTAGAAATAGAGAACGAAGTAACTAGAAGGATTTTTTGAAATTCCCCTCTTCTATAGGGATCATCTAGAAAGCGAGTTGTTTTGGATGCATTCATACAGAAAAGCGGACATAGATGTTATGCGTCGAATTTTTTTATTTCGTTTATGGCTTAGATTTTGGAATCCATCCATCTTCCATACCATCTTCCATAAAGGAGCCGAATGAAATCAAAGTTTCATGTTCGGTTTTGAATTAGAGACGTTAAAAATGATGAGTTGACGTCGACTATAACCCCTAGCCTTCCAAGCTAACGATGCGGGTTCGATTCCCGCTACCCGCTCCATATTAATTATGATAATGATGCGTATATCCTTAATGTGAAGAAATGTAAATACGCATCTTTATTCCCTAATATTTCTCAGATACAATCTGATTTTTTTCCAAATATTAAGATAGAGATAGGAAAGGGAAAAATTTCGTAAAGAAAAAAAAAATTGGATTGGAAATAAAAGCGTCCATTGTCTAATGGATAGGAC